TGGTGACATAAGTTCCTCCCCACAACTCATGAATTAAGAATTCTCACAACAACCGGGGTCTACTCGACATGGATTAGGCGTGAATGAAACCTTTCATAGCAATCCCTGACAAAATTCTCAACTAATATCAACTAATTAGAAATTGAAATGCTTCATTAGTGGACCATAGTATTTGATTCGTCAAATGTATCATTATTGTATACTGTTTCATATGTATGGCGCAACCCAACCCCTGTTTCTCAAGTTCCTAATTGGTCTCCTTCTGCTTTTTTTCGTTTTTTTATCTATTTTATCTACTAAACAAACCAATTAATATAATAAAAAATTGACTCTTGACAGTGATATATGTTGTATATGTATATCGTATATGTGAAAAAATATACAGAATACAAAAAGGAAAGAAGACTAGGCGAAAATAAAAAAATAAGGAAGATCAGCGGATGAGATATCAATAATGACTCATAAATCAAGTTCGGGTTCGAATTCCATACATTATATATATCCATATATATATAATTCTAGATGGGATTGGATTGTTTCTCTTTCTAATGATAGATAAATGAAAGACTTCCTCATGATCCTTATCCTTATTTACCTACTCGTACTCGATATTTCGAATATCGATTGGGTTGGGTGAACTTGAAAATTCATTCATTGAATCAAATGAGTAAGCGATTGAATTGGATTCGATTGAATAGTACCAACAAAATCGAGCGCTAACTCCCATTTCTTATTGAATTAACCGATCAACTTGCTATCGGACATTTTCGGTTCGGTAATATTCGCAAAAACTTTAGACATAGTTCAGTTTTTTATGAGAACAAATCCTACTACTTCTGGTCTCGGAGTTTCAACACTTGTGGAAAAAAATCAGGGACGTATCGCTCAAATCATTGGTCCAGTACTGGATGTAGCTTTTTCCCCGGGGAAGATGCCTAATATTTACAACTCTTTGGTAGTTAAGGGTCGAGATACCGCAGGTCAGGAAATTAATGTGACTTGTGAGGTACAGCAATTATTAGGAAATAATCGAGTTAGAGCTGTAGCTATGAGTGCTACAGATGGGCTGACGAGAGGAATGGAAGTGATTGACACGGGAGCTCCTCTAAGTGTTCCAGTCGGTGGAGCCACTCTAGGACGAATTTTCAATGTTCTTGGAGAACCTGTTGATAATTTAGGTCCTGTAGATACTCGCACAACATCTCCTATTCATAGACCCGCACCCGCTTTTACACAATTAGATACCAAATTATCAATCTTTGAAACGGGCATTAAAGTGGTGGATCTTTTAGCGCCTTATCGGCGTGGGGGAAAAATCGGACTATTCGGGGGAGCCGGAGTGGGTAAAACAGTACTCATCATGGAATTAATCAACAACATTGCCAAAGCTCATGGGGGTGTATCCGTATTCGGCGGAGTAGGAGAACGCACTCGTGAAGGAAATGATCTTTACATGGAAATGAAAGAATCCGGGGTGATTAATGAAGAAAATATTGCAGAATCTAAAGTAGCTCTAGTATATGGACAGATGAATGAACCCCCGGGAGCTCGTATGAGAGTCGGTTTGACTGCCCTAACCATGGCGGAATATTTCCGTGATGTTAATGAACAAGACGTACTTCTATTTATTGACAATATCTTTCGCTTCGTTCAAGCGGGGTCAGAAGTATCTGCCTTATTAGGTAGAATGCCTTCCGCCGTGGGTTATCAGCCTACCCTGAGTACAGAAATGGGTTCTTTGCAAGAAAGAATTACTTCTACTAAAGAGGGATCTATAACTTCCATTCAAGCAGTTTATGTACCTGCGGACGATTTGACTGATCCTGCTCCTGCCACGACATTTGCACATTTAGATGCTACTACCGTACTATCAAGAGGATTAGCTGCCAAAGGTATCTATCCAGCAGTAGATCCTTTAGATTCAACGTCAACTATGCTCCAACCTCGGATTGTTGGCGAAGAACATTACGAAACTGCGCAAAGAGTTAAGCAAACTTTACAACGTTACAAAGAACTTCAGGACATTATAGCTATTCTTGGACTGGACGAATTATCCGAAGAGGATCGTTTAACCGTAGCAAGAGCGCGAAAAATTGAACGTTTCTTATCACAACCCTTCTTCGTAGCAGAAGTATTTACTGGTTCTCCAGGGAAATATGTTGGTCTCGCAGAAACAATTAGGGGGTTTCAACTGATCCTTTCCGGAGAATTAGATAGTTTTCCCGAGCAGGCCTTTTATTTGGTAGGTAATATCGATGAAGCTACCGCGAAGGCTATGAACTTAGAAGTAGAGAGCAAATTGAAGAAATGACCCTAAATCTTTGTGTACTGACTCCTAATAGAATTATTTGGGATTCAGAAGTGAAAGAAATCATTTTATCTACTAATAGTGGCCAAATCGGCGTATTACCAAACCACGCCCCTGTTGCCACGGCCGTAGATATTGGTATTTTAAGAATACGCCTCGACGACCAATGGTTAACGATGGCTCTGATGGGGGGGTTTGCCAGAATAGGCAATAATGAAATCACCATATTAGTCAATGATGCGGAGAAGGGTAGTGACATTGATCCGCAAGAAGCTCAGCGAACTCTTGAAATAGCTGAAGCTAACTTGAGTAAAGCAGAAGGCAAGAGACAAGTAATTGAGGCGAATTTAGCTCTCAGACGAGCTAGGGCACGAGTAGAGGCTATCAATGCTATTTCGTACTAGCTGATCTATCGTACTAGCTGATCCACATAATCCATAAGAATCAAAAGTTCTGTTTATACACCATATTGGATTCCGTACAATCAAGTAGAATCAATCTGATTGATGTAACGAACAAGAGTAGTGAGCGGGATGGGAATAAGGGAAAGATACAAAATCAATAAAAGAAAAGGGGGTAGAAAAACTTATTAGATGCCATTCATTGACTCCGGTACCTAATAAGTTCTACCTACTATTGGATTTGAACCAATGACTCCCGCCGTATGAAAGCAATACTCTAACCACTGGGTTAAGTAGGTCATTTATCATCACAAAGAGAAAGAATAGAGCGCATCGTATCGGGTATTTATTATTTATTATAGATGGAATATGGCTTCTAAGCAATATAAATCCTTGGCAGGAAACGGATTAGGGTATCGTGTTAGATCATGTATGTAATATCTTTCTTGACAAGAAATGATCTATATGATAAGATATCTATCACAAGGGCTATAGCTCAGTTGGTAGAGCACCTCGTTTACACGTGCGCCAATGCTTTTCAGGGGAGTTCATCATGCAATCAAAGAAATTGATCTTCTCTTATTGAAATGAAAGATTGATGTCTTACTCCATTGATTCGAGAGAACAAGAGAACAATAGCCTGACAAGTATTGGGTTCGATTCAGTTCCAATTCGGATACGAAATAGAACCAACCATTGATTTTATCATTGATAAGGTGAATACCCAGTTAATTCAATGTTAGGCCTAATGAGTTAATAGGGACCTCAAAATAACCTCCTTTCGTCCTATGAACTTTGAGGTGTATGAAGTATCATATTTTACGCTTGAAGCGGAACGACAGGGACTCTATTGAGGTTGATCTAGGCCTAAGACAGACCTACGTCAAGGTAATCCTTTGAAACACTTTGGTATTGCTCCTGGATCAGAATATAAATAAAGAATCAGAGCACATGGAGCCATCTCGTTATCTTCATATAAAGATAAAATATGGTGGACTAACTGATTGATCCATCAGTTGATGAAAGAGCCCAATGCACAAAAATGCATGTTGGGTCTTTGAAACAGTTCGAATCATTTCGATAATAATCAGTTTGATCTGTTTTACCGAGAAGGTCTACGGTTCGAGTCCGTATAGCCCTATACCTATATAATATATTATTTGATTGATGTATTGTATGCTTTTGTATAGTAGAATTTTGTACCCATTTTATCATCTCATTAGCGCGGCCTATGGCCGGTTGGGCCATATAAGGCCATATAATATAATATATAAATATAATATAAAGAAGGCATTCCTGCGTGTACAAGAGATCCCTAGGGATATCAAAGTTCAAAAAAGTTTATTCCATCCAATAGGCATTTTTCCAATATCGAATTACATACGACCTTTTTCCTCTTTTACTGCCCATGATGAAAGAGTGATTGATGCGCCTTAGGTATACCTAATCGCATTCAATCAATGAAGTCAAAATAATAACATGAGGCTAAAACAAACCTCCAACCCGGCCCAACCAGATAGTAGTAAGTGGCACGGATCTAGGACCTATTCTTGGATTTGTGGAAAAGAAAAGCCAGAGAAAAAAGAAACTCTTTCGTCAGTTTCGGTGTGAAATTGTATTCATATAACTGGACTAGCAAAGTAAGTAGTTAAGTAGTCATTTTTCTTTGTACAATACTAATTTTTTTGTATCTGAATCTACTCCAATTGCTCACCATTTGAATTCTACCAATTCATACTTTATGCAAGAAGATTAGGGTCTTTTGGGCTTGGAAGAGTTATGAATCTCTAGACCTAGATTCATCGCCTTTTTGTAAAACAACAATCAAAATTCATTATCTCTGAAACAATGAATTGATCTTAGTCTTATTTAATGAAAGAAATGTATCGACGTTTGTTCTCTCTTCTATTTCTATGGGTATAGGTTTGGTTTATAGAATTAGAACCAATCGTTTGATAACGCACGATTAGACCAGAAATCTTTTATGGGGATCACTTCACTTATACTTATGATTTTATGATTTAAACTAAACGATTCCACTATCGGGCCACGCCCCACCATGTGGGGATGCTGCAAAAAACTCCTTTTTTGATTGCCCTGAAATCTAACATCTTGGTCTCACTAGGGGTTACTCCATTAACAAAACAAGGATTTTGAGTCAATCCAAATCGCGTAGCACTAAGAATTGGTCCGAAATGGAGTGACTTTTTCAAGACGTCTAACTTTAACTAAATAACTCAATAGGGGGTCAGGGTAATCCTATAATGAGTTGTTTTCTTATGTTATATGTA